TTAAAAATAAGCTAAATAAAGCTTTTGGGTTCATACCCCAAATATAAAGGAAATACCTTTTTTTTAAATATAATAATAATAAAGTGCCTGATAAAAGGATTATTCTGATAGGATAAATTATGTAATTATTTACCTTTATTATATTTTATAGAATTAAACTATAACTAATAATTTCAAAAATTATTGTGCATCATACACTAAAATATATATATATATATAATTATATAAATGACTTAAATTCATTTTTAGAATTATTTTCTATTTTAAATTTTACTATCATTTAATTCTAATAAAATATTTTTTTTATTTATATTATTTTTCAGAACATTAATTTCTATTTCAGCTAATTCTTGACTAGGATGTTGAATTGGATTAGAAATTAATTTATTAAGATTTATCCCCCTTATTTCCAATAATAATAATCTTTTTAATTCTGAAGCTTCTCTTAAATATTTTTTAACTCAATCAATTGCATCTATTAATTTTTTATTTTCTATCATTTTAAGAATATTTTTTATAAAAAATTTTTTTTTTAATAATTTTTTTTCTATTATAATTAATTCAACATTATTAATAAAAATAGGCTCGGTTCCCTTTCATTTTTGATTTCCTAATATTATTGAAGGATTATCATGATTTAATAGTTTTATTTTAATAACTTGACAAAAAATTTCCCCCATAATTTTATTGTCATATTATTTTAATATAAATTTTTTAATAATTATTATAATTTTTAATGTTTTAATTGGAGCTATTGGAGGATTTAATCAAACATCTATTCGTAAATTAATAGCATTTTCATCTATTAATAATTTGGGATGAATAATTTCAGCTTTAATAATTAGAGAAAATTTATGAATACTTTATTTTTATTTATATTCATTTTTGATTAGAATTATATGTTTTTTATTTTATATATTAAATATTTTTTATATTAATCAAATATTTAATTTTAATATTAATTTTTCTATTAAATTATCTATTATAATCAATTTTTTATCCTTAGGAGGATTACCCCCATTCTTAGGATTCTTTCCTAAATGAATAATTATTAACTATTTAATTTTTAATAAATTATATATCATTTCATTTATTTTTATTATAATAAGATTAATTATATTAATTTTTTATATTCGTATTATTTATTCCTCTTTCTTATTCTTTTCTTTTAAATTTAAATGATTTAAAATTTTTATTAAAAATAATTTTTTAATTATAATTAATTTATTAAGATTTATTTCTTTATTAGGGATAATTATTAGAACCTTATTTTTTTTTTAAGGTTTTAAGTTAATTTAAACTAATAATCTTCAAAATTATTTATAAAGATGTCCATTATTCTTTAAGCCTTAATATATTTTATTTATATACCTTAAAATTTGCAATTTTATATCAACTTTTGAATATAAGACTTAATAAAAGAGAATTTATTCTCGTTAATAAATTTACAATTTATCGCTTCTAACTCAGCCATTTTATTAGCGAAAATGACTTTTTTCTACTAATCATAAAGATATTGGAACTTTATATTTTATTTTTGGAATTTGAGCAGGAATAGTAGGAACTTCTCTTAGTTTAATTATTCGAACTGAATTAGGAAATCCAGGATTTTTAATTGGAGATGATCAAATTTATAACACTATTGTTACAGCTCATGCTTTTATTATAATTTTTTTCATAGTTATACCCATTATAATTGGTGGATTTGGAAATTGACTAGTACCTCTTATACTAGGAGCTCCTGATATAGCTTTCCCCCGAATAAATAATATAAGATTTTGACTTCTTCCCCCCTCTTTAATATTATTAATTTCAAGAAGAATTGTAGAAAACGGAGCAGGAACAGGATGAACAGTTTACCCCCCCTTATCCTCTAATATTGCTCATGGAGGAACTTCAGTTGATTTAGCTATTTTTTCCCTTCATTTAGCTGGAATTTCTTCTATTTTAGGAGCAATTAATTTTATTACTACAATTATTAATATACGAGTTAATAGTATATCATATGATCAAATACCATTATTTGTATGATCAGTTGGAATTACTGCTTTATTATTATTGTTATCTTTACCTGTTTTAGCTGGTGCTATTACTATATTATTAACTGATCGAAATTTAAATACCTCTTTTTTTGATCCTGCAGGAGGAGGAGATCCAATTTTATATCAACATTTATTTTGATTTTTTGGACACCCAGAAGTTTATATTTTAATTTTACCAGGATTTGGAATAATTTCACATATTATCTCTCAAGAAAGAGGAAAAAAAGAAACTTTTGGTAATTTAGGTATAATTTATGCTATATTAGCTATTGGATTACTTGGATTTATTGTTTGAGCACATCATATATTTACAGTAGGAATAGATATTGATACTCGAGCTTACTTTACTTCAGCTACTATAATTATTGCTGTACCAACAGGAATTAAAATTTTTAGCTGACTAGCAACTCTTCATGGAACCCAAATTAATTATAGACCTTCAATATTATGAGGATTAGGATTCATTTTCTTATTCACTGTAGGAGGATTAACAGGAGTAATTTTAGCTAACTCATCAATTGATATTGCTTTACATGATACCTATTATGTTGTTGCTCATTTTCATTATGTTCTATCTATAGGAGCCGTATTTGCTATTATTGGAGGATTTGTACATTGATATCCATTATTTACAGGATTAGTTCTTAATCCATATCTATTAAAAATTCAATTTATTTCCATATTTATTGGAGTTAATTTAACTTTTTTTCCACAACATTTTTTAGGATTAGCAGGTATACCACGTCGTTATTCTGATTATCCTGATAGTTTTTTAGCTTGAAATATTATTTCTTCATTTGGATCTTATATTTCATTATTTTCAATAATAATAGTAATAATTATTATTTGAGAATCTATAATTTATCAACGAATTATTTTATTTTCATTAAATATATCATCATCTATTGAATGATTCCAAAATTTACCTCCTGCTGAACATTCATATAATGAACTTCCTATTTTAAGTATCTTCTAATATGGCAGATTATATGTAATGGATTTAAACCCCATTTATAAAGGATTATCCTTTTTTTAGAAATGGCTACATGATCTAATCTTAATTTTCAAAATAGAGCTTCTCCATTAATAGAACAAATTATTTTTTTTCATGATCATTCTTTAATTATTTTAATTATTATTACTATTTTAGTTTCATATTTAATATTAAGTTTATTTTTTAATAATTATATTAATCGATTTTTACTTGAAGGTCAATTAATTGAACTAATTTGAACAATTTTACCAGCTATTATCTTAATTTTTATTGCTTTCCCTTCTCTTCGTCTTCTTTATCTTTTAGATGAATTAAATAACCCTCTAATTACATTAAAATCAATTGGACATCAATGATACTGAAGTTATGAATATTCAGATTTTAATAAAGTTGAATTTGATTCTTATATAAGACAATGAGATAAAAATAATAATTTTCGTTTATTAGATGTAGATAATCGAGTAGTTTTACCTATAAACAATCAAATTCGTATTTTAATTACAGCTACTGATGTTATTCATTCATGAACAGTACCTTCTTTAGGAGTTAAAGTTGATGCTAATCCAGGTCGTCTTAATCAAACTAATTTCTTTATTAATCGACCAGGAATTTTTTATGGTCAATGCTCAGAAATTTGCGGAGCTAATCATAGTTTTATACCTATTATAATTGAAAGTGTTTCAATTAAAAATTTTATCAATTGAATTAATAATTACTCATCATTAGATGACTGAAAGCAAGTATTGGTCTCTTAAACCACTTAATAGTAATTTAGCAACTACTTCTAATGAAAGAATTAGTTAAAATTATAACATAAATATGTCAAATTTAAATTATTGATTTATCAATATTCTTTTATTCCACAAATAATACCTATTAACTGATTTATATCTTTTTTTAATTTTATTTCTATTTTTATTTTATTTAATATTATAAATTATTATATTTTTAATTATAATTCTAATATTATTAATAAAAAAATTAAGATATCAAAAAAATTAATTTTATGAAAATGATAAGAAACTTATTTTCAATCTTTGATCCTTCTACTAATAGTTTTTTTTTATCCCTTAATTGAATTAGAACTATTATTGGAATAATATTTATTCCTTATTCTTTTTGATTTATACCTAACCGATATTATTTTTTTTGAAATTTTATTTCATCTAAACTCCATAATGAATTTAAAATATTAATAGGACCTAATAGATTTAATGGATCAACTTTTATTTTTATTTCTTTATTTTTTTTTGTTCTATTTAATAATTTCCTAGGGTTATTTCCTTATATTTTTACAAGTACTAGTCATTTAAATTTATCATTAACATTATCATTAACCTTATGATTAAGATTTTTAATTTATGGATGAATTAATAATACTCAACATATATTTATCCATATAATTCCCCAAGGAACTCCATCCATTTTAATACCATTTATAGTAATTATTGAAACAATTAGTAATATTATTCGTCCAGGAACTCTAGCTGTTCGTTTAACAGCTAATATAATTGCCGGACATTTATTATTAACATTATTAGGTAATTCAGGAATAAATTTACCTAATTATTTATTATTTATTTTAATTTTTGCTCAAATTTTATTATTAATTTTAGAATTTGCAGTTGCTATTATTCAATCTTATGTAATTACTATTCTTAGAACATTATATTCTAATGAAGTTAACTAATGAATTTACATAATAATCACCCATATCATTTAGTTGATTATAGCCCATGACCTTTAACTAGAGCTATTGGAGTAATAACTTTAGTTACAGGAATAGTTAAATGATTTCATAATTTTAATATAAATTTATTAATTCTTGGTTATATTATTGTTTTATTATCTATATATCAATGATGACGAGATATTTGTCGAGAAGGTACCTTTCAAGGTAAACATACTTTATTAGTATCTAATGGATTACGATGAGGAATAATTTTATTTATTATTTCTGAAATTTTTTTTTTTATCTCATTTTTTTGAGCATTTTTTCATAGAAGTTTAGCCCCCACAATCGAAATCGGATTAATTTGACCCCCAATAAGAATTACACCATTTAATCCTTTTCAAATTCCTTTATTAAATACTATTATTTTAATTAGTTCAGGAATTACCGTAACATGAGCTCATCATAGACTAATAGAAAATAATTTCACTCAAACCTCTCAAGGACTATTTTTTACTGTATTATTAGGAATTTATTTTACTATACTTCAAGCTTATGAATATATTGAAGCTCCATTTACTATTGCTGATAGAATTTATGGATCAACTTTTTTTATAGCAACAGGATTTCATGGATTACATGTAATTATTGGAACAATTTTTTTATTAACATGTTTAATTCGTCATTATAATAATCATTTTTCTAATAATCATCATTTTGGATTTGAAGCAGCTGCTTGATATTGACATTTTGTAGATGTAGTTTGACTTTTTCTTTATATTTCAATTTATTGATGAGGTAATTAATTATTTATATAATATATTTAGTATATTTGACTTCCAATCAAAAAGATTAATTATCTAATTAATATAAATAATTATCATAACATTTTTATTATCCATTATTATTATTATTATTTCTAATTTTCTTATTTTTTTATCACTTACTATTTCAAAAAAATCACTTCTTGATCGAGAAAAATGCTCCCCCTTTGAATGTGGATTTGACCCAAAATCAATTCCACGTATACCATTTTCTCTCCATTTCTTTTTAATTACAATTATTTTTTTAATTTTTGATGTAGAAATTGCTCTTATTTTTCCTATAATTCCAAGATTATCAATAGTTAATTTTTTTACATGATGAGAAGTAAGAAGATTTTTTATTATTATACTTTTATTAGGATTATATCATGAATGAAATCAAAATATATTAAACTGAACTAATTAGGATTATAATTTATATTAAAATATTTGATTTGCATTCAAAAAATATTGAGTAATCAATTTATCTTAAATAAGAAGCAATTTTGCATTTAATTTCGACTTAAAAGATAGAGTTTTTACTCCTTATTTAAATTAATATTAATTGAAACCAAAATAGAGGTATATCACTGTTAATGATAAAATTGAAATATATTTCCAATTGAAATATATTATAATTAAGCTGCTAACTTAATTTCTAGTGATTAAATTCATTAATATTTCTTTATTAAATTTTATTTTCAATTTATATAGTTTAATAAAAACATTACATTTTCATTGTAAAGAAAAAAAATTTTTTTTTATATATATATATATATATATATATATATTTAAAGATAATTTTATCACCCTAATATCTTCAATATTATACTCTTAATTTAAGCTATTTAAATAAATTAATATAATTATAAAAATATAAATAATTATTAATAAAACAAATCTATATAAATAAATTTTAAAATTATTCATTTGATAAATATAATTAATTACAGAATAATATTTAATAATTTTATTTAATCCTTGACTTCTATATAATTCTGTTCATCCTATATCAATTTCCTTTAATAAAATTTGACCTAAATTTAAAAAATAATAATTTAAACCATAAGTTGATAATCTTGGTATATATCATATTAAACTTGAAAAAAATCTTAAATCATAAGTATTTAAAAATTTATTTATAGAATAAATATTTATATTACTAATTAATCATCCTATTATTATTCCTAAAAAAATAATATATAATACTATTATTTTTATATTTAAAGGCAAATAAATTATATAAGGATAAGAAAAAATTATTCAACTTAAAAATCTTCCTGAAACTAATCTTATAAATAATAAAATAAACATTCTATTTAATATAATATAATCTTCTTCATATAAATTATAAATTACTAATAAATTATAATCATTAATTATTAAATATATTAATAAACGAATAGTATAAAATATAGTTAAACCTGTTGAAAAATAATATAAATTATAAACTAAAAAATTTAAATTTCTTATTCTAACAACTTCTAAAATTAAATCCTTAGAATAAAATCCAGCTAAAAATGGAATTCCACATAAAGCTAAATTAGAAATATTTAAACATAAAGAAGTTAAAGGAATATATAATCTTAATCCCCCTATTAAACGAATATCTTGATTATCATTTATTATATGAATAACTTTTCCTGAACATATAAATAATAAAGCTTTAAATATAGCATGAGTTAATAAATGAAAAAAAGCTAATTCATAAAATCCCATTCTTAAAATTCTTATTATTAAACCTAATTGACTTAAAGTTGATAAAGCAACAATTTTCTTTAAATCAAATTCATAATTAGCACAAATACCAGCCATAAATATTGTTAAACCTGATAATAATAAAAGAACTTTTAAAAATAATATTTCCAATAATAAATTATTAAATCGAATTAATAAATAAATTCCAGCAGTTACTAATGTAGAAGAATGAACTAATGCAGAAACAGGAGTAGGAGCTGCTATAGCAGCTGGTAATCAAGATCTAAAAGGAATTTGAGCTCTTTTAGTTATTCCAGCTAAAATAATTATAATCCCAACAAATTTTATTGATAAATCATCATTTATAAAATTTAAATAAAAAATAAAATTTCATCTCCCATAATTCATTATTCAAGCAATTACTATTAAAATTATAACATCTCCAATACGATTAGATAAAACAGTTAATATCCCAGCATTATAAGACTTTATATTTTGATAATAAATTACTAAACAATAAGAAACTAAACCTAAACCATCTCATCCTAAAATAATTCTAATAATATTAGGTCTAATAATTAATAAAATTATAGAAAAAACAAATAATAAAACTAAAATAATAAATCGATCCAAATTTAATTCAGAACTCATATATCTTTTTCTATACATAATAACAGAAGAAGAAATTAATAAAACAAATATTATAAAAACTAAAGATATTCAATCTAATAAAATAGATATTACAATACTTATAGAATTAAAAGAAATAATTTCTCATTCTATAAATAATACTATTTCATTTATAATAAAATAAATCATAGAAATAAAATTAATTAATATAAAAAAAAATAAAAAAAAAAAACTTATAAAACAAATAGAAATTTTAGTAAGGACCTAAAATGAAATTTCATATTTTTGATTCCACAAATCAATATTTTCTTTAAATTATTTAAGTTAAAATCAAATTATTCTATAATCAATTTTTAATACTAAAATATTTAAAGGTAATCAATGTAATATTAATATTAAATATTCACGAGAAACCCCTCTATAAAATCTATACATTCCTATATTATATTTTCCATGTTGAGTATATGAATATAAATATAATCTATACCCAGCACTAAAAAAAGAAATTATAATTAATAAAATTATTGATAACCAAGATCATCTTATTAAACTATTAATTAAACTAATTTCTCCTATTAAATTTAAAGAAGGAGGAGCAGCTATATTTGATGATAATAATAAAAATCATCATAATCTTATTGAAGGTATAAAATTTATTATTCCTTTATTTAAAAATAATCTTCGAGTATTTAATCGTTCATAATTAATATTAGATAAACAAAATATCCCTGATGAACATAATCCATGACTAATTATTAAAATATAAGAACCTAAAAACCCTCAATAGTTTATAGTTATAATTCCTCCAATAACAATTCTTATATGACAAACTGAAGAATAAGCAATTAATGACTTTATATCAACTTGACAAAAACATTTTAAACTAATATAAAATCCCCCTACTAATCTAATAATAATTCAAATTAAATTTAGTTTTATACCAATTTGTTGAAAAATAATTATAACACGTAAAAGTCCATATCCCCCTAACTTTAATATAATAGCAGCTAAAATTATAGATCCTGAAATAGGAGCTTCAACATGAGCTTTAGGTAATCATAAATGAACAAAATATATAGGTATTTTTACTAAAAAAGCTATTAATATTCTAAAATATAAAATAATTAAATTATAATTATAAAATTTTATAAAATATATTATTATACAATTTATTTTTATATAAATATAAAAAATTCCTATTAATAAAGGTAAAGAAGCAAATAATGTATAAAATAATAAATATAAACCAGCCTGAATTCGTTCTGGTTGATATCCTCAACCAATAATTAATATTAAAGTTGGAATTAATCTTCCTTCAAAAAATAAATAAAATATAAATAAATTTATTATTCTAAAAGTTAAATATAATATTAATATTAATAATAAAATATTTAATAAAAATAAATTATCATAAAATTTATCTTTTAATAATTTTTCTCTTGCCATAATTATTAAAAATGTAATTCAAATTCTTAATAAAATTAAACCATAAGAAATAATATCACATCCTAATATATAACTAATATTATTAAAATTTTCAATATTTATTGTTAAATTTATAAATATTATTATCATCATTATTAATATAAATTGAATTATTCAAAAAATATTTTTTTTAAAACATAAAGGAATTATAAATAATATTATAAATAAATATTTTATCATCTAAATTAAATTAAAACTTTGAAAATAATCATTTCCATGAGTACGAATTATTGAAACTAAAATAGATAAACCTAATGCACCTTCACAAACAGAAAAAACTAAAAAAACTATTAATATATATAAATTAAAATAAATTATTCTTAAATATAATAAAAGTAAAAAAAAAATACTTAATACAATAAATTCTAATCTTATTAAAATAATTAATAAATGTTTATGCTTGGAAACAAAAATTATATTTCCTAACATAAATATAATAAAAATAAAAATTAATATATTTATAACTATCATTAGTATTAATTTTGTTTTTATAATTTAAAATAAAATATTGGTCTTGTAAATCAAAAATAAGATATTTCTTTAAAAACTTCAAAGAAAAAGAATTTCTTTATCTATAATCTCCAAAATTATTATTTTTATTAAACTATTCTTTGATATTATTAAAATATTATTATCTTTTTTATTGATTTTTATTTCAATTATTATATTTTTTACTAATCATCCAATTCCAATAGGACTTTTAATTTTAATTCAAACATTATTAGTTTGTATTATTTCAGGAATAATTATTAATTCTTACTGATTTTCTTATATTTTATTTTTAATTTTCTTAGGAGGACTTTTAGTTTTATTTATTTATATATCAAGAATCGCTTCTAATGAAATAATAAAAAAATTTTCTTTAAAAAATAAATTTATTTTAATACTTATAATCTTATTTTTAAGTATTATTTCAATTATTAATATTAATAATTTAAATTGATTAAATTTTAATTTTAATGAAGATATAATTAATTTTACTAATATATTTTTATTTATTAATAATGAAAATCAAATTAATTTATTTAAATTATATAATGAACAAACTTACTACTTAATATTAATTATAATTATTTATTTATTTTTTACATTAGTAACTGTAGTTAAAATCACTAATATTTTTCATGGACCTATTCGATCTTTTTACTAATGATAAATTTATTTAAACCTATTCGAAAAAACCATCCTATTTTTAAAATTATTAATGGATCATTAATTGATTTACCAACTCCTATTAATATTTCATCTTGATGAAATTTTGGATCTTTATTATCTTTATGTTTAATTATTCAAATTATTACAGGTCTATTTTTAACTATATATTATACAGCAAATATTGAGAGAGCATTTTATAGAGTAAATTATATTTGTCGAAATGTTAATTATGGATGACTAATTCGAACTTTACATGCAAATGGAGCATCTTTTTTCTTTATTTGTATTTATCTTCATATTGGTCGAGGTATTTATTATGAATCTTTCAATTTAATTTATACTTGAATAATTGGAGTAACTATTTTATTTTTATTAATAGCTACAGCATTTATAGGATATGTCTTACCATGAGGACAAATATCCTTTTGAGGAGCAACAGTTATTACCAATTTATTATCAGCTATTCCTTATTTAGGAACTCTTCTTGTAAATTGAATTTGAGGGGGATTTGCTGTTGATAATGCTACATTAACACGATTTTATACTTTTCATTTTCTTTTTCCTTTTATTATTCTAATAATATCTATAATTCATTTACTTTTTTTACATCAAACTGGATCTAATAATCCATTAGGAATTAATAGAAATCTAGATAAAATTCCTTTTCATCCATTTTTTACTTTTAAAGATTTAATTGGATTTATTATCTTAATAATATTATTAATTTTTCTTACTTTAATTAATCCTTATTTATTAGGTGATCCTGATAATTTTATTCCTGCAAATCCTTTAGTTACTCCAATCCATATTCAACCTGAATGATATTTTTTATTTGCTTATGCAATTTTACGATCAATTCCTAATAAATTAGGAGGAGTAATTGCTTTAGTATTATCTATTTTAATTTTAATTATTTTACCTTTTACATTCAATAAAAAATTTCAAGGAATTCATTTTTATCCATTAAATCAAATCTTATTTTGATTTTTTATTATAACTATTATTTTATTAACATGAATTGGAGCACGACCTGTAGAAAATTTATATGTAATTACAGGACAATTATTAACAGTATTTTATTTTTCATATTTTATTTTTAACCCCATATTAAATAAATTTTGAGATACATTAATTTTTAAATTTTAATTAATGAGCTTGTTCAAGCATTTGTTTTGAAAACTTAAGAAAGAATAAATATTCTATTAATTTATACTAAATTTATTTTATAAATTAATATTATTTTTAAACCAATAAAAAATAATAAATAATTTAAAGAAACTGGTAAATATCTTTTTCAACATAAATATATTAATTTATCATAACGATAACGTGGTAAAGTTCCACGAATTCAAATAAAACTAAATGAAATTAATATAACTTTTAAATAAAAAAATAAACTTAAATTATACCCCCCTATATAAATAATTACAAATAATAAACTTATAAATAAAATACTAGAATACTCAGCTAAAAAAATTAAAGCAAATCCTCCTCTTCTATATTCTGTATTAAACCCTGATACCAATTCTCTTTCTCCTTCAGCAAAATCAAAAGGAGTACGATTAGTTTCAGCTATTAATGAAGATAAAAAGCATATTCTTAAAGGTATTATCATAATTAAAAATCAAATTATCTCTTGATAATTCATAAATTTAATTAAATTGAAATCTATAATTAAAATAATACTAGATAATATAATTAAAGCTAAACTAACTTCATAAGAAATTGTTTGAGCAACAGCTCGTAAACCTCCTAATAAAGAATAATTAGAATTTGAAGATCATCCAGCAATTATAACTGTATACACACCTAATCTTGTACAACATAAAAAAAATAAAATTCCTATATTAAAAATAATTATATTAAAATAATAAGGAATTACTATTCAAGTTATTAAACCTAATATAAATCTTAATACAGGAGAAAAATAATAAAATATATAATTAGAATAATTTAAATAAACTTGTTCTTTTCTAAATAATTTAATTGCATCAGAAAAAGGTTGTAATAATCCCATTATTCCTACTTTATTAGGACCTTTTCGAATTTGAATATAACCTAAAACCTTACGTTCCAATAATACTAAAAAAGCTACACCAATTAATACCCCAACAATTAAAATTAATATTCCAATAATAATATTTATTAAATCTTTTGTAATCATTTACTACCTATATAATAAATTATACATTAATGATTTCTAAAACCATGACATTTTTCTGCCAAAATAGTATATATATATATATATATACATATAAATTAAATTATTTTTAATTTAATTTTATTTAATAATATTCAATATTCTATTATTAAAATTATTTTAAATACCTGATCCTTTCGTACTAAGATATTTTAATTTTCTAAAGATAGAAACCAACCTGGCTTACACCGGTTTGAACTCAGATCATGTAAGATTTTAATGATCGAACAGATCAAAATTTTAAACTTTTGCATTTAAATTTTATCTTAATCCAACATCGAGGTCGCAAACTTTTTTTTTTATCTGAACTAAAAAAAAATATTACGCTGTTATCCCTAAGGTAATTTTTTCTTATAATCATTATTATTAATGGATCATATAATCATTTATTAATGTTTAAAATTTAAAAAAAGTTATATAAATTTTTCTATCACCCCAATATAATATTTAATTTTATTTTTCATAATAAATTAAATATTTAATTTTAAATAAAATAAATATAAAACTCTATAGGGTCTTCTCGTCTTTTAAATAAATTTTAGCTTTTTTACTAAAAAATAAAATTTTATTGTTAATTAAGAGACAGCTTATATTTCATTAAATCTTTCATACAAGTCTCCATTTAAAAGACTAATGATTATGCTACCTTTGTACAGTCAATATACTGCAGCCCTTTAATATTTTATATCAGTGGGCAGATTAGACTTTAAATTATTTCCTAAAAGACATGTTTTTGTTAAACAAGTGAATATATATATTTGCCGAATTCCTTTTAATTAATTAAATTTATTATTTATAATTTAAATTAAATTAATATACTAATTTCATCATTATAATTAATTTTTTATAATTAAAAATTATTTTTTTATAAAAAATTAAATTTATATAAAATTTTATTTTATTTAAAATTTTTTATAAAAAATTATAATTTTTAAACAATATAAATTTTAAAAATTTTAAATTTAATTTTTAAATTATTATAATATTTTAATTTAAAGCTTATCCCTTAAATTATTAAATTTAATTTTAATTAAAATTATTTTAATAAATTTTAATTAAATTAAATTTAAAATTAAATTTTTTTCTAAAAAAACTAGATATTTTTAAAAACGATTAACATTTAATTTCTAATTAATTATTAAAAATAATTTTACTACATTAACTTTTTTAATTAATTAGCTCTTTTAAATTCGAGATTTATTTATTTAAATTTTTTATTTAATAAACTCTGATACACAAGATACACTAAATAAAAATTTCTTTATTAAAAATTCATTTTTAAATCATATTTCAAAATTCTATTTCAATACTAATTTACTATTAAAATTTTAATTTTTTCTATTAAAAATAATTTAACCCCCATTATTTATTTTTAATTTTAAAAATTTTTTTAATAATTTTATTATTATTTAATTTTTCCCCCTCAAATTAATTAATTATTTAATTTCCTTTCAATGTAAATGAAATACTTATACCAAGCTCTAATTTGTACATTCTAGAAACACTTTCCAGTACCTCTACTTTGTTACGACTTATTTCAATTTTTAAATGAAAGTGACGGGCAATATGTACATATTTTAATTTTTAATCATTTTATTAAATTAAATAAAATTACATTTAAATCCACCTTCAAATTTATTTTACATATAATTATTCATTTAAATAATTTTATTGTAATCCATCATATTCTTAATTATAATCTACATCTTGATCTGAATTAATTTTTTTTTAAAATTTTTAAATATTATTTTTAATAAAAAATATTTTTTTAACAACGATATATAAAATAATAAATTAAGTAAATTTATTCGTGGATTATCAATTATTAGACAGATTCCTCTAAATGAACTAAAATACCGCCATATTATTTAAGTTTCAATATCTTATATTTACTATTTTAGTATTATAATTTAAATTTTTAATAATAGGGTATCTAATCCTAGTTTATAATAAAATTTATTAAATCATAAAATAATAATAAAATTTAATTAAATTAAAATTTCACCTAATAATTTAATATTTATTTTAATTTTTATTTTATTTATTTATATACTGAAATAATTTAATTTAATTTTTTGTATAACCGCAACTGCTGGCACAAAATTAGTTATTAATTTTTATATTACTAAATCTTAATTTCTTAAATTTTTAAAATTAATTACTACCATTAAAATTTAAATATTATTTAAATAATTAAAAATTAATACTAAAATTAATATGTAAAATAAATTTATAATAAATTTCAAAAAACATAAATTTTTATTTATTTATAATATTTTTTAAATAGATTTTTTTTTTTTTTTTTTTATATATAAATGTATAATATAAATTAATAAATTTTTTATATTTCTCCTATTTTTTTTCTTATAATATCAATATTAAAAATTAATTTAATGATAATCCTAATACAGTTCATTTAAATAACAAATAATTAATATTAATAATATAAATGTATCCAATAATTATTAAATTATATTATATTAATATTATAATTATATATATTTATATATTAAAATAATTTATTAATAATTTAAATATATATATATATATATACATAAATATATATACACATGTATGTACATGTATATGTATATACCTGTATATAATTAGAAATTATAATAAACATTTATTTTTTTTTTTAACCTATTTCAATAATTTTTACATAAAAATAAAAAAAAATTATT